TAATACTAAGACAGGAGGGTACGAAAGCCCCCTATCGGATTTGAACCGATGACTTACGCCTTACCATGGCGTTACTCTACCACTGAGTTAAAAGGGCCCTTTTTATTAAATTCCTGACTGAGTTACTATAACGGATAAACTAGATATATGTACATATATTCTATACATAAGTATATGCAATAGACTCATAGCGGGTTGTGGACTATTCCGTTTTTCTTTACCTAGTATAGTTAAAAAGAAAAGGTTTATTGATATCAATGCAATAAATTGTTTCAATTTCACAATGGCCCTAATTACTTTTATTGAATTTCCCCCATCTGAACCTCATTCACTTGATACATGTACTTCCCAATTCGATTTAAGCATAGATCCAAGATCTTTCATCGAATCATATGATCAAGAGATTCTACTTGTCTCCTGAACTAAATTTCTTAGGTAAAAATTTGTAGATTATTTTTTTATTCCGGATTTCCATTTCTCTTTTTTTTTTCCTAGTTTAGTGGGGAGATATAGATAGGTATATATCATCTTAACAAAGGTAAATCAATGAATGAAGAGTGGAAGAAATGAAGTTAAAACCTTTTCTGAAAGACAAATTACTCCATGCGAGTATCTTAGACTTCATATTCTTTTGTTTTTTATTTAGAGATTCTTTTCTTTTTATAGATAATATCTAATCTAATAAAAAGAATTTCACTTTCTATATTTCTAGAATCAATTCGCAATTTTTCTAATTTATATAGAATCAATCTATATAGAGAAATATAGAATGTCGATTTGAATGAAGGATTCATGACTAGAAATGAGGAATCAATAAATTATATGGAATCATGGACGACAGAAAGATCCGTCAGATCTAGTCATATTATTCCATTATATTGACAATTTCGAAAAACTAGTCATATTATGAACATAGTATGGGTCGGTCAGGAAAACATGCCCCCATCGTCTAGTGGTTCAGGACATCTCTCTTTCAAGGAGGCAGCGGGGATTCGACTTCCCCTGGGGGTAGGGTACTATGAAAGGAGGTTGATCATGGATTCTAAATAACCTTAGAAGTGATTGTTCCTGGGTCGATGCCCGAGCGGTTAATGGGGACGGACTGTAAATTCGTTGGCAATATGTCTACGCTGGTTCAAATCCAGCTCGGCCCAAAAATGCGCTGATCCACCATGAATGGATAGAACCCATTTGTTTTCTAGAAATAACGAATTCGCAGGAAAAAAAGAAAACTTTCTAATATATCCCTACTTACATTTTTTATTTTCTCTTTTTTTTTTTTTAAAAAAATGGATTCTCAATCGATTTGAGAATAACAACATGGATTACTAGTAATCCGTGTTGTTTTCACTAAGCATTCACGGAACTATCAATATATCCGCGAATCTCTGTTACAACGCAGTAATTCAAAATAGATGGGCTTTGAATGAAATAAAAATAATATGGATATACTTTTTAGGGGGATTGTAGTTCAATTGGTAAGAGCACCGCCCTGTCAAGGCGGAAGCTGCGGGTTCGAGCCCCGTCAGTCCCGACGTATCCAATATATACTCAATCCACCCCTTCTTTATTCGGAGAAAAGGGTACGGGGAACATAATTTCATTCCCCCAAAAAGTGATCTTTAGTTATTTTTTAGCATTTATCATCAAAAAAATCCGTTCTATTTCAAATAGTAACAATTGGTGGGAGAGAGCCATATGTGAATTAGTACAATTATTGGGGGCAGCATATTCAGAATTCCAGTAGAGTATCTACTGTATTTTTTTGATTGCTCCTCATCCTTGTAATGTATAACAATACTATATGTTTATTTTTTTACTAAGAGCATTTTTGTACTAACATTATAAAATAAATTAAACATAGTTACCCTGATAGAACCCATTCAGGTTAAACCTATTTTTTGGTTCCAATTGTGTGGAATCTTAATTACTAAAAAGAATCTCTTCCCACCGAGCAAGGGAATGAATCTTTTTTTTCCTTCGGGTCCAAAGAAACAACCAAAAAAATAGTGAATTGTATGGAATATTAGATCTTTTATACCAAGATTAACCTTTCTCACACTTCTTTGGTTGTCAAGAAAACTAGATTATTAACATTCAAAAAGAAATTTAGAGCTTAACTCCGTCCTTTTTTCATTTCACGTCGATGGGTTGGTAACCAAAAAAGTGGGCAAATGGGCACAAAATGTTTGATCGGATAATTGGTGATATATTATGGTATATTATGGTATATTTATGGTATATAAAATAAAGTCAAGAAGAGAAAACGGATAAGAAATAAAAAATTATTGATTGGATCATTAATCCAATTTTTTATTCAGTATGGATAAAGGACCCTTCTATGTTATATTATTCAATTCTTGACGATTAATCCATGTGATAGCTCAGATATTCTTATTCATGATATTGATCTGATTCAATATCATCACGATGTAATTCATCTCATTGAATTGAATTTACCGGCGAAAGAGTGATTCCTCATCTCTAGGGGATTAAATCCCGAGTTATTGCGAAGTAAAAAAAAACGAAATAATGATATTATGGAAGTAAATATTCTTGCATTTATTGCTACTGCACTGTTCATTCTAGTTCCTACTGCCTTTTTACTTATCATATATGTAAAAACCATAAGTCAAAATCAAAATAATTAATTTGAATGAAACTTGGCTTCTTAGTTCTTATTAATGATTGAATAAATACAAAATGAAAAAATAAAAGCTTTGCCCTTTGATTCTTAATGAAATGAGCGAACGACAATCAGCAGTATTCTATGAGATCTGATAGTATGGTAGAAAGAAATATATTCATCTTTCTACCATACTAGTTACTTTTTTAGTCTTAGTGAAGTATAGAAAGTCGGATTCTATCGATTAATATAGATCAATCAAAATATTGATTGATCTTCATATATCATATATGTGATATGAATTAGGTATATGTAATCTTAATATTACCCTATTCTAATTCTTTGTTTCATCCATTTGATTTGTATTGATTCCAATCAAGCTCAAAAAAGCAAAAGACAACTCCCCTCTTAGTCTTACCATGCTAATTCCAAGGTTTCTTAGGTTTTTTTTAGTTCAAATATGAACTATGAATCCTGACATACATCGAAAGACTAAAATACATGAAGTAAAAAGCAATATGGGTATATATAAAACCTAGTTGTTTTTTGACATTATGAAGAAGTAATTGATTACACCACTGACCAATAATTCAAGGAGTTCTATGGGAACGGAACTTATTAGGATTTCGAAAAGGAGTTGTAAAAATGCTTGAACATCGAAAGTGCGTATCTATGTCATTTCAAAAAAGTACTACTTTATCTTTGAAAACGAAAGGAAACAAATAAAAGAAATAAAAGGGAATCCCCTCTTACTAATTGTCGATATATGTGGTCAAATTTGGTTGGTTTATCAGTTTAGGAAGAATTAGGTTGGAATTTCTTTCTGTCTCCCCTTTACTTTCGGAATACGAGCAGGAGAATTGTTGAAATATCTGTTTGATTGAAAAAAGGGTATTATTCATTATAGTACATTACTATACCAGACCAGAATACAATGGAACTTTGAATTAAATAAAAAAATGTAATAATTTAAAGCGCTTTACAGAGCTATCTAGAAAACAATTGATAAAGTTTGATTCATCAACTTAATTAGTAGTACTTAGAGTCCACTTCGTCCCCACACTACGAGTGAAAGGGAAAATGTAAAGACTACCATTAAAGCAGCCCAAGCAAGACTTACTATATCCATGTGAATGATGTCCCCTATCTCGATAAATATGAAGGAATTAGTCCATTATTGTTCACTAATAATAGTGGATCAATAGTGAACAGTCAAAAAGGATTCTGACCCAAGACTATTCATAAATCAATACACTAAATACACTTCAAACAAGTTTTTATATGATTTTTATAGTAGAAATGGGAACCATTAAGCCTACACAAAATAGGCCTTGCCATTCTTGGAAGTAGTACGAGAATGTTATTAATTGAACACATAGAAATGAAAATCTATTGTTTCGTTTGTTGATCTTGATAAGTAAAAGACATAAACAATGTGGAATGAAGATAAATCATTCATCCCTGTCTTTCCTAATTTGATTTAATTTTGACTATACTCCCGATTGTCACTCTTGAACCAATAAGGGGATAGCCTATTTCATTCTTGGCTCGAGGTTAGTGCAAAAAGAAAGACTTTTTTCACTTTTTTCTAAAAAAGCCAATTACCCATTCAATCTAATATTGATTGAATGCCTGCGCATTTATAGACTTTCATGAGTCTGTATCCAAAGTATTTTCCTGCTCTTTTCACACCCACTAATTCACTTGCCTATCCGGCTTAGTTCAATTTAAGCTAAGATCGAGAAGATCCAGTCAGTAGCCACTCACTACATTGTAGTGGAAGGACTTCAAAATTCTCTTCCACTAGAATCTTGAATCTTAGACGCAAGGATTTAAATCCTTTTTAGTTTTGAGAAGCGACAGATGCTTAGAATCAAGCAAGTATCAACAGTTCTTTTGCGTCTGTGAGGGAATAGAATTCATTGAGTTATATATCGGCCGAACATAATAAGGAATTTTGAGTGTTGTGTTGATCAGGCGACACCCGGATTTGAACTGGGGAAAAAGGATTTGCAGTCCCCCGCCTTACCACTCGGCCATGTCGCCAACATGATATAAACTAGACTAACATTTTTTCCCTCGGGAAGATTACTAAACTTCATTTTTTATTTCTATTGAAATAAAAAATAAAGTTTTTTTTTTCACAAAACAACAACTCAGGACAAATTGAACCATTAACTATTAAATCTTAATTATTTAATTATTCTTGGATTTGAATCGCATTTTTTACTTAATAAGATAATAAATAAGATAATAAAATGAAAATGGATACAGAACTAATTGATATTTATTCTTTTCCATCTTTTCAATAAAAAAAAAAGAGTTCTCAATTTTCATTATAACAGCAATTAGGAGTATATGTAAACCCTAGAAT